AAAACTTTATTATAATAAATAAATTTGTAAACATGTAACTAACTGTATTTTTTACAAAATTGAAATTTAGGGCTTGTGATAAATTTCCCAGATCATAATATTTAAAATAATAAAAAAATTTTTTTTTTTTTAAAATAAAAATTATATTAATATATACCTAATAAGTTTATATTTATATATAATCTATTTATATTAATATAAGGATATATAATTTTTATCAGATATTAATAAAGACTTAGCAGTTTCTATAATTTTAAATAAATCTATAATTGAAAAAATAAAGAATCACATAATAGATTTATATTAATATTACTAGTTCAATTCAATTTTATATATATATATATAAATGTTATATTTAAATATAATATTTATTTAATATTAATTATTTATCAATAAATATATTATTAATATATAATACTTTAATTTATATATACAAATATATATTTTGTATATTAATATATAATTAATATTTTATTATATATAAATATAATTGTTATATATATATAAATAATTTATATATTATTAATATATAAATTTGTTATTGAAAATACCCATTTTTAAAAAAAAAAAAAGTCTACCCCCTATATTTTAAATTATTAAAATTTTAATAAAGAAAAAATTAATAAAAACATAAATTATAATTTTAAAATTTTGTAAAAAAACCACTTTTTTTCGGTAATTTTTGTATTTTTTTTAAAAAAAAATTAAAAATTTAAAATTTATTAATTTTAAATAATTTTAATACTAATATATATATATTAATATATGTTTATTTTTAATATTTATATAATAAAAGTTTTATTTTTGAGTAATAATTGTTATTTAAATTATATTTAAAATATAAAAATTTTAAAATTATTTTATTAAAATCGAATTTTATTGATAGGTTGTTTAAAGCTAGATTTGGGGAATAAATCTAGATTTATTATTATTTTATTAAAATCGAATTTTATTGATAGGTTGTTTAAAGCTAGATTTGGGGAATAAATCTAGATTTATTATTAAATAGGTAAATTTTATTAATATTGCCAAAGACTAAGTTATAGTAACTTAGTTTTTTATTTTAACATTAAATATGATTTTTAAGTTTAAATTTTAAGGTGAAAATTTTAATTTTATTATATTATAATAAAAATAAAAGCTTAAAAATTGAAATAAAAATAATTAATTAAAGGGGTTAATTTTTATTTTTATAGATTCTATTTTATTGATTGAGATTTTCTATTGAAAAAATTTTTTTAAAAAATGATTCAAAAGTAGATCAAATTAATAAAATTCAGTCAAATTTAAGGGGGGAGTATGCTTTTTTGGCATTATGTTTTTTTTTTTATAAAAGTATATAAAGTTTTATTTTTGTTTTAAAAATTAGATTAAATTTTATATTTATATGCAAATTTTTGTATAATTTATTTTAGTATTATTTAAATAATAATATTTTATTTTTTTTATTCGCAGTAAATAGTTTTAAAAATTAATGAAAATTAGATTTAGTAATTATTTTTAGTATTAACCAAATTTGTGCCAGCAGTTGCGGTTACTCAGATAATACAATTTTATTTTTTTTAGTATTAATATATTTAAAATATTTTAATTTTAATGAAAAATTTATTAAGTGAAATTTTTAAATTTTTTTATAAATTTTTTATTTGTTAATTAATTAATAAATTTGTTAATAGACTAGGATTAGATACCCTATTATTAAAAATGTAAATTTAAACTAAATTAGTAATAGTTATGTTCTTTAAAATTAAAAAATTTGGCGGTTTTTTAGTCTATTCAGAGGAACCTGTTCCATAATTGATAATCCACGATTTGATTTACCTTTATTATTAGTTTGTATATCGTTGTAGGTTGAATATTTTATAAGAAATTTAATGTTCAAAATTTTTTTAAAAAATTAAATCAGATCAAGATATAGTTTATATAAAGGAGAGAAATGGGTTACATTAATTTTAATTTAGGATTATTAATTTAAAATTAATATGAATAAGGATTTGAAAGTAATTTTTATAGAAATTTAAAATGATTTTAGCTCTAAAATATGTACATATCGCCCGTCGCTTTCTCCTCAAAGATAAATAAGTCGTAACAGAGTAGGCTTACTGGAAAGTGAGCCTGGAATGTCAAGTTAGAACTTGATATAAAGTATTTTATTTACATTAAAAAGTTAATTGTGAAATTCAATTTAACTTGATATTTAAATTTTATTATTAATAGTGTTAATTTTATATTATTTTTTTTAAAAAAAATTATTTTTAGTAATTATTAAGAAATAATTATATTTAATGATAGTTAATTTGTATTGTGAAAGATTTTATTAAATAATTTTTTAAGAAAAGAAAAATTGTACCTTGTGTATCAGGGGTTATTAAATAAAATTAATTAATTAATTTTCTCGAATTTAAAAGAGCTAAAATAATAAAATTTTATTGTAAAATAAATATTTATAATATTATTTTAGTAATTAAATGTTATTCGTTTTTAAATATATCTAGTTATTTAAGAAAAAAATTTAATTTTAGTATTATATTAATATTTAATTAATTTTTTAATTTAATTTAGATAATATTAAATTTATTGGGGGATAAGCTTTAATAAAAAATTTTTAAAAATTATTATAATTAATTAAATTTATAGGATTAGAAGTATTCATTAATAAAATAATGTTATAATTAATTTAATTTTAAAGATTATTTATATTAATTTTAAATAATTTATTAAATTATAATTTTAAATTTATAATAATTAATAATAATGGTAATATTAGTAAAAAAAAGAATTTATTTTTATAATTTATTAAGGTTAATTAAAGGAATTCGGCAAAATATTTTTCACCTGTTTATTAAAAACATGGTCTTTTGTTAATAATTTAAGATTTAGCCTGCCCACTGAAATTTTAAAGGGCCGCGGTATATTGACCGTGCTAAGGTAGCATAATCATTAGTTTTTTAATTGAAAGCTGGAATGAATGGTTGGATGAGAGAATAACTGTCTCTATTTAATTTATATTGAATTTTATTTTTAAGTAAGAAAGCTTAAATTAATTTAAAAGACGAGAAGACCCTATAGAGTTTTATAATATTTAGTTATTTTAGTTTTTAGAATTTTAATTATAATCATTAATTATTATTTGATTGGGGCGATTGTAAAATTTAAAGAACTTTTATTTATTTTATTACATTAATTTATGAAATTTTGATCCATTATTTATGATTATAAGATTAAATTACCTTAGGGATAACAGCGTAATTTTTTTTTAGAGTTCAAATTAAAAAAAAAGATTGCGACCTCGATGTTGGATTAAAATTAATTTTTGGTGAAGAGGCTAAAATATTGGGTCTGTTCGACCCTTAAAATTTTACATGATCTGAGTTTAAACCGGTGTGAGCCAGGTTGGTTTCTATCTTTAATACATAAATATATTTTAGTACGAAAGGACCAAGTATATAATAAATTATTTTAATTTTGAGTAAAATTGTTATTTTGGCAGATTAGTGCTATTGATTTAGAATCATTTTATGTAATTTATATTACAAATAATATTTGATATTAGTTGATTTACTTTTAATTTTTATTTCAAGATTAATTTTGATTATTTGTGTGTTAGTGGGTGTAGCTTTTTTAACTTTGCTTGAACGTAAAGTTTTAGGTTATATTCAAATTCGTAAAGGTCCTAATAAGGTTGGATTAATGGGATTATTACAACCTTTTAGGGATGCAATTAAATTATTTAGAAAAGAGCAAGTTTACCCTTTTATATCAAATTTTAATTTATATTATTTATCTCCAGTTATTAATTTAACTTTGGCTTTGATATTATGAATTTGCTTTCCTATATTAAGAGTAAATATTAATTTTAATTTTTCTATTTTATATTTTTTAAGAATTTCTAGTTTAAGGGTTTATTCAATTATATTAGCAGGTTGATCCTCTAATTCTAATTATTCATTATTAGGAAGTTTACGTTCTGTAGCTCAAACTATTTCTTATGAGGTTAGATTGTCTTTAATTTTAATATCTTTTTTATTTATAATTTTAAGATTTAATATTTTAGAATTAATAAAGTATCAAAAAAATATTTGATTTTTAATTTTTATATTACCACTAAGTTTTATATGAATAGTTTCTAGATTAGCAGAAACTAATCGTACTCCTTTTGATTTTGCAGAAGGAGAGTCAGAATTAGTTTCAGGATTTAATGTTGAATATAGAAGAGGGGGATTTGCTATGATTTTTTTGGCCGAATATGCAAGAATTTTATTTATAAGATTTATATGTAGAATGTTATTTTTGGGCGGAAATTTAATTAATTTTATTTTTTTTTTAAAATTAAGATTAATAAGATTTTTATGATTATGAATTCGTGGAACTTTACCTCGGTATCGTTATGATAAGTTAATATATTTAGCATGAAAAGGGTATTTACCTATTTCATTAAATTATTTATTATTATTTTTTAGTGTAAAAATTTTTATTTTTACCGTTTTACTTTAGTTAATAAAATTTAGTATAAGTTAATAGGTAAATACTATACCTTTGGTATATTTTCAAAATATAAACTTTAACAAGTTCATTAACTATTTAAAAATAATTTTATCTTGAATTATTGCTATAATAGGATTAATTATATAGTATGAGAAATATATAATAGTTAAAATTTGCCCTCATATAATATAAGGATCTTCTACTGGGCGGGCCCCAATTCATGTTAATAATATAATAATAGTTAGTAATGATCAAAATAATAATTTATTAATTGGATAGAATTGAGTTCTTAATATTTTTTTATTATTAATAAATGGTAATAAATATAGAATAGTAATTGATATTACTAGGGCAATTACTCCTCCTAGTTTATTTGGAATTGAACGAAGAATGGCGTAAGCGAATAAAAAATATCATTCTGGTTTAATATGAATGGGTGTAATTAAGGGATTAGCGGGAATAAAATTATCTGGATCTCTTAATAGATAGGGATTTCTTAAAGTTAGGATTATTAGTACAAATATTAAAATTAAGGCTCTCATAGCATCTTTATATGAAAAATAAGGATGAAATGGGATTTTATCTATATTTCTATTAATTCCTAATGGTCTGTTTGATCCTGATTGATGAAGAAATAATAAATGAATTATTACTAAAGCCGTTACAATAAAGGGTAATAAAAAATGGAATGTGAAAAATCGTGTTAAAGTAGCATTATCGATAGCAAATCCCCCTCAAATTCATTGAACAATAGTTACTCCTAAGTAAGGAATAGCGGAAATTAAATTAGTAATAACAGTTGCGCCTCAAAATGATATTTGTCCTCAGGGTAAAACATATCCTAAAAATGCTGTTGCTATAATTATTAAAAAAATGGTTACTCCAATTATTCAAGTTTCTAGTAAATTGTAAGATCTATAATATATCCCTCGTCCGATATGGATATAAATACAAATAAAAAAAAATGAAGCCCCATTTGCATGTAAGGTTCGAATTAATCAACCATAATTAACATTTCGACAAATATGTATTACTCTATTAAAGGCTAGATCAATATTGGGGCAATAATGTATAGATAAAAATAATCCAGAAATAATTTGAATTATTAAACATAGACCTAATAATGATCCAAAATTTCATATAATAGAAATATTTGAAGGAGATGGTAAATCAATTAATGAATTATTTAAAATTTTAAAAACTGGTGAATTTTTTCGTAAGGGTATTTTCATTAAAATTTTTGTCGCAATGGTCCAGATTTGATATTAGTAATTTTTACTACTATAATTAAAGTAATTAAAAGATAAATAATTATTAAATAAAAAATTAAATTTATTGGTCAATATAAGTATTTATTTAAAGATAAATTAAAGTTAGTTATTATTGAATTTTGATTATTTAAAGAATTTATTATATGTAAATTTAAAAAATATGAGTCGATTATTATTACAATTATTCTAAAAATTGTAATTATTAAAATTATTAATATTAATAATTTATAAGAAAATTTAAATTTTTCATTAGAGGCAATTCTTGTTATATAAATAAATAAGATTAGTATTCCTCCAATTATTACTAAAAAAATAATATAAGAAAATCAATAATTATAATTTATTATACCTGTAATTAAGGAAATTAAAGTTGTTTGTAATAAAAGAACTATTCCAAATGAAAGAGGATGATTTAGAAATAAAAATATAAATATTAATGTAATAATTGATATAAAAAATATTAGTGAAATTTCAGGAAATAGTTTATAAAAATATTAATTTTGGAGATTAAAGATAAGATGGCTTTTTCTTTTTCTTGATATTTTAAAAGAAATGAATTTCTTATTAATGGTTTACAAGACCAATATTTTTATTAAATTATTAAAACTAATGTTAATTTATATTTATTTAACTTTTTTCTTAGTTTTATCGGGAATAATAGTATTTTCTTCTAAACGAAAACATTTATTAATTATATTATTAAGATTAGAGTTTATTATAATTTCTTTATATTTTAATATATTAATTTATTTGTCTCAGCTTAATTATGAATTTTTTTTTTCTATAATATTCTTGACTATAAGAGTTTGTGAGGGGGCATTAAGGTTAGCTATTTTAGTTTTAATGATTCGAACTCACGGAAATGATTATATTTTAAGTTTTTCTTCTTTATGATAAAATTTATTTTTTGTTTTTTAATATTAATTCCTTTATGTTTTATTAAAAAATTTTGATTAATACAATTTTTGTTTTTAATTATAACTTTTATGTATATATTTAATATCTCAATAAATTATATTTGAACAAATATATCTTATGTTCTAGGTAATGATATATTATCTTATTCTTTAATTTTACTTAGTTTTTGAATTTGTAGATTAATAATTTTAGCAAGAGAAAAATTATTTAAATTAAATAATTTTAGTAATTTATTTTTATTTATAATAGTTAATTTAATATTTTCTTTATTTTTAGCTTTTTCTTCAATGAATTTATTTGTATTTTATATATTTTTTGAAATTAGATTAATTCCTACTTTAATCTTAATTATTGGATGAGGGTATCAGCCTGAACGCGTAGAAGCAGGAACTTATTTGTTATTTTATACATTATTAGTTTCTCTACCGATAATAGTTATAATTTTTTTTTATTATGAAAATTATTTTAGATTAGATTTTTTTTTTATGAAGGAAGATTTAAATAATTTATTTATTTATTTATGTATAAATAGGGTATTTTTTGTAAAAATTCCTATATTTTTTATTCATTTATGACTTCCTAAGGCTCATGTTGAAGCACCAGTTTCTGGCTCAATAATTTTAGCTGGAATTATATTAAAATTAGGAGGATATGGATTAATACGACTTTTACATTTATTTTTAACTATTAGAATGAAAGTTAATTTTATTTTTATTATTATTAGATTAGTGGGCAGATTTTTTATTTCATTAATTTGTTTACGACAAAGTGATATTAAATCTTTAATTGCTTATTCTTCTATTGCTCATATAGGTTTAGTTTTAAGAGGAATTTTAACTTTAAATTCTTGGGGATTTTGAGGAGCCTTAGTAATAATATTGGCTCACGGTCTTTGTTCTTCTGGGTTGTTTTGTTTAGCTAATATATCTTATGAGCGAATTTTAAGACGGAGTTTATATTTAAATAAGGGTATAATTAACATTTTACCTAGATTATCTTTTTGATGATTTTTATTTAGAGTCTGTAATATATCAGCTCCTCCTTCCCTTAATTTATTGGGAGAAATTTTATTAATTATTAGAATTATAAGTTATAGAAAATTATTAATTATTTTTTTATTGTTACTTTCCTTTTTTAGGGCTGCCTATTCTTTATTTCTTTACTCTTATTCTCAGCATGGTACAAATTATTCGGGAATTTTTAGAATTTCTATTATTTCTATTCGGGAATATTTATTATTATTTTTACATTGGTTTCCTTTAAATTTATTAATTTTAAAAAGAGAATATTTTATATTATGGATTTATTCAAATAGTTTAAATAAAAAAATATTGATTTGTGATATCAAAGTTATAAAATTTTTATTTTGAATATTGATAATTTGTATATTATATTCTATTGTACTAGGAATTATTTCTTTTTTTTGTTTTATCATTAGTATAAAATTTTTAATTTTAGATTATAGATTAGTAATTGAATTTTTATTAATGAGTTTAAACTCTTCTATAATTTTTATAACAATTTTATTAGATTGAATATCATTGTTATTTGTAAGATTTGTGTTATTCATTAGTTCTATAGTTATTTATTATAGAGAGGATTATATAAAAGGAGATTTAAACTTAAATCGATTTATTTTGTTAGTAATTATATTTGTTTTATCAATAATATTATTAATTATTAGTCCTAATTTAATTAGAATTCTTTTGGGGTGGGATGGTCTAGGTTTAGTTTCTTATTGTTTAGTAATTTATTACCAAAATATTAAAAGATATAATGCTGGTATATTAACAGCTTTGTCTAATCGAATTGGGGATGTAGCCTTACTTATATCTATTTCTTGAATATTAAATTTTGGGAGTTGAAGATTTATAAATTATTTAGATTTTTTTTTGACAGATAAAATTATAGGATTTATTTCTTTTTTAGTAATTTTAGCTTCTATAACTAAGAGAGCTCAGATTCCATTTTCGTCATGATTACCAGCAGCCATGGCTGCTCCTACCCCAGTTTCTGCATTAGTTCATTCATCTACTTTAGTAACAGCTGGGGTATATTTAATTATTCGTTTTAATTTTATATTTAATGAATATATAAAAATAACTTTTCTTTTAATTGCAAGTTTAACAATATTTATATCAGGATTAAGGGCTAATTTTGAATTTGATTTAAAAAAAATTATTGCTTTATCAACTTTAAGTCAATTAGGTTTGATAATAAGAATTTTATTTTTGGGTAGATATGATTTAGCTTTTTTTCATTTGTTAATTCATGCTTTGTTTAAAGCTTTATTATTTATATGTGCAGGTATTATTATTCATTCAATAGTAAATTGTCAAGATATTCGATTTATAGGTAATATAATAAATCAGATACCTCTGGTCTGTTCATTTTTTAATATTTGTAATTTTTCTTTATGTGGTCTACCTTTTTTATCGGGATTTTATTCCAAAGATTTAATTTTAGAATTCATGTCTATGGGAATTTTAAATTTATTAATTTATTGTTTATTTTATATTTCTATTGGATTAACTGTTTGTTATAGATTTCGTTTATCTTATTATAGATTAAGGGGTAATATTAATTTTATTAGATTAAATTGTCTAATTGAAAAAAAAAATTTTATGATAAAAAGTATATTTATATTAATTTTTTTAGTAGTGTTTAGGGGAGGTTTATTAAGTTGATTAATTTTTCCTACTCCCTATTTTATTTGTTTACCTATTTTTTTAAAATTAATAACTTTATTTATAATTTTATTAGGAATATTTTTTGGATATGAATTATCTAAATTAAAAATTAGTTATGATTTAAAATCATTAGAATTTTTAACTTTAAGAAGATTTTTATCTTTAATGTGAAATATGCCTATAATTTCAACTTTAGGCATTAATTATTATCCCATTTATATGGGAGAAATTTATTTTAAGAACTTTGATCAAGGATGATTAGAATATTATGGGGGTCAAAATATTATTTTAATATTAAAGGTTTTATCTAAATTTTTACAATTATTATCAAATAATCATTTAAAAACTTATTTGATAGTAATATTAATTTGATTATTTTTAATTTTTATTTTATTTTACTTAAATAGCTTATATATAGAGTATAATATTGAAGATATTAAGGAAATGATAATTATTTTTAAGTAAATTTATAAGAATTATATCTAATTTTACAGTGAAAATGTAATGTTTTTTTATAAACTATATAAATAAATTAGAAATATAAACGAAATTTCATCGCTTAAGATTAAAGTTAGAAACTTTCTCTTGAATTATCCTATTTCTTTAATTGGAGAAAACTCAATTTTATCATTAACAGTGATAGACCTCTATTTGGTTTCAATTAAATAAGGATAATTTTAATTATCAAATTTTTAGGTCGAAACTAAAGGCAATTTTTTGCTTCTTATTTAATAAGATAAACCAAGATTTTAGTATTTTTTAATTGCAAATTAAATGTTATAATTTTTAACTATTATCCTAATTAGTATATTCAATTTAAGGCTCCTTGGTTTCATTCATGAAAAAGACCTCAAATTAAAATTAATAAGAAAAAAATTATAATAATTGAATAATTTAAAATATTTGTAATTTTAAAAGTTAAAATTAAAGGAAAAAGCAAGGTAATTTCTACATCAAAAATTAAAAAAATTATAGCGATTAAAAAAAATTGAAGAGAGAAAGGTAGTCGTGCAGAATTTTTGGGATCAAATCCGCACTCAAATGGTGAGCTTTTTTCTCGATCTTTAAATCTTTTTTTTGACATAAGGTTTAAAATAATAATAAGAATTAAATTAATTAATATAATTATTAAGGTGAGATAAAAGATTATTTTAATTATTTATACTAGATTTCTAGATTATTTAATTGGAAATTAAATATAATTTTTATATTATATAAATTTTATCTACCTCATCAATAAATAGAAATATATAGTAATAGTCAAACTACATCTACAAAATGTCAGTATCAAGCAGCTGCCTCAAAACCAAAGTGATGAATACACCTAAAATGACCCAATATATGACGAATTATACAAATAAATAAAAATGTTGAACCAATAATAACATGAATACCGTGAAAACCTGTTGTTATAAAAAATGAGGATCCATAGACAGAATCTGCGATTGTAAAGGTGGCTTCAATGTATTCATAAGCTTGAAGTATAGTAAAATAAATTCCTAAAATTACTGTAAATATTAATCCTTGAAGTCCTTGAGAATAATTATTTTCCATAAGTCTATGATGGGCCCAAGTCACTGTTAACCCTGATGTTAATAGAATAAGTGTATTTAATAGGGGAATTTCAATAGGATTAAAAGTTTGGATTCCCTTTGGAGGTCAAATTATTCCTAATTCAATTCTGGGAGATAAAGAATTATGAAAAAATCCTCAGAAAAAGGAAATAAAAAAGAAAACTTCTGAAGTAATAAATAAAATTATTCCTCATCGTAAACCTATTGTTACATTATATGTATGTAATCCTTGAAAGGTTCTCTCTCGAATGATATCTCGTCATCATTGATATATAACTAAAAAATTAATTAAGAATCCTAATAATAATAAATTTACTTCATAAAAATGAAATCATTTAATTAATCCTATTATTGTTGTTATTGTTCCCAATGCTCCTAATAAGGGCCAAGGTCTTACTTCTACTAAATGAAAGGGGTGATTTTTAAATAAATTCATTAGTTTACTTCTCTTGAGTATAGTGTTCTTAAAATAGCAAAAACATAAGATTGAATAATTGATACTGCGCATTCTAAAATTAGAAGTAGAATTTGGATAATAATTAAAAAGTTAATTAAAATTAATCTTAATATTGGTCCGGTATTTCCTAGTAATGTTATTAATAAATGCCCTGCAATTATATTTGCAGAGAGTCGAATTGCCAGAGTTCCCGGTCGAATTATATTTCTAATGGTTTCAATACATACTATAAAGGGTATAAGAATTGGAGGAGTTCCCTGTGGAATTAAATGAGTAAATATAAGAATAGTATTATTAATTCATCCATATAATATAAATCTTAATCATAAGGGTAGGGATAAAGTTAAAGTTAAAGTTATATGTCTTGTTCTAGTGAAAATATAAGGGAATAATCCTAAAAAATTATTAAATAAAATTAATGAAAAAATACTAATAAAAATTAATGTTCTTCCTTGAGTTTTATAAAATCCTATTAAAATTTTAAATTCTTTATGAAGCATGTTAATAATTTTAAATCAAATCATTCTTATTCGGGAGGGGATAAATCAAAATGATTGGGGAATAATTAATAAACCAATTAAAGCTCTTAATCAATTTATGGATCTATTTAAAGTTGTTCTTGGGTCAAAAGAAGAAAATAAATTTATTATCATTTTCAATTGTAAGAAATTAAAAATTTATTATTTTTAATAAATTTAATTTTATAAATATAAAAATAATAATTTATAATATTAAATAATATAAAAATTAATAAAAAAAAAAAAAATATTAATAATCATCTTAATGGTGCTATTTGTGGAATCAAAAATTATTATTTAAAATTAATAATTCTAGTTTGACAAACTAATGTTATTTTTTAACTAAATTTTTCACTAGAAGTAGATGTTAATTACTATTAAATGATTTAAAATTCCATTGCTTACCTTCAGCCATCTAATGAAGTTTGTGAATATTCATAAACTCATTTTATAAAATATTGGGGAGAAATTCTTTCAATAACAATTGGCATAAAACTATGATTTGCTCCACAAATTTCTGAGCATTGACCATAAAATAATCCTGTTTGATTTAATAATAATTTAATTTGATTTAGGCGCCCAGGTGTTGCATCAATTTTTACTCCTAAAGAAGGAACTGTTCAAGAATGAATAACATCAGTGGCAGTTACTAATAAACGAATTTGGGTTTCATAGGGCATTACTACCCGATTATCTACTTCTAATAATCGAAAATTATATGATTTTAATAAATTTGTAGGAATTATATAAGAATCAAATTCAATGTTTTTAAAATCTGAATATTCATAAGATCAGTATCATTGATGCCCAATTGCCTTAATAGTTAATATAGGGTTATTAATTTCATCTAAAATATAAAGTAATCGTAATGAAGGCAATGCAATAAAAATTAATGTAATTGCTGGTAAAACTGTTCAAATAATTTCAATTATTTGTCCCTCTAATAAAAATCGATAAGTAAATTTATTGAAAAATAAAGTAATTATTAATTGACCTACTAAAACTGTAATAATAATTAAAATCAACAAAGTATAATCATGAAAAAAAGATAATTGTTCTATTAATGGAGATGCACTATCTTGAAGTAGAAGAGTTTTTCATGTAGCAATTTCTAAAGAAAATTTAAATTTTATATTTGGAGCTTAAATCCAGAGCACTATTCTGCCACATTAGAAATTTGTTACAACCGGTAATTCAGAGAACCTATGTTCAGCTGGTGGTATATGCTGTAATCATTCAATAGAGGTTACTATACTTTTTGATGATAAACTTTTTCGTTGAACAGCTAAAGCCTCTCAAAAAATATATAATAAAATTAAAACTGCTATTAAAGAAATTAATGATCCAATAGATGAAATAATATTTCATTTGGTGAATGGATCGGGATAATCAGAATATCGTCGGGGTATTCCCCTTAATCCTAGAAAATGCTGTGGGAAAAATGTTATATTTACTCCAACAAATATAACAAAGAATTGAATTTTTAATCATTTGTTATTTAGGGTTAATCCTGTAAATAGAGGGAATCATTGGACTAATCCTGCCAGAATAGCAAAAACAGCTCCTATTGATAAAACATAGTGAAAATGAGCTACTACATAATAAGTATCATGTAAAATAATATCTAGGGATGAATTAGCTAAGACTACTCCAGTTAGTCCTCCTACTGTAAATAAAAATACAAATCCCAAGGCTCACAAAGAAGCTGGATTATACAAAATTTGTGTTCCATGAAAGGTAGCTAATCAACTAAACACTTTAATTCCTGTAGGTACTGCAATAATTATGGTTGCTGAGGTAAAGTAGGCCCGTGTATCTACATCTATACCTACTGTAAATATATGATGGGCTCAAACCACAAATCCCAATAATCCAATGGCTATTATTGCATAAATTATTCCTAATGTTCCGAATGCTTCTTTTTTGTTACTTTCTTGTCTAATAATGTGGGAAATTATTCCGAATCCAGGTAAAATTAAAATATAAACTTCTGGATGTCCAAAAAATCAAAATAAATGTTGATATAAAATAGGATCACCCCCCCCCGCCGGGTCAAAAAATGAGGTATTTAAATTTCGATCAGTTAAAAGTATGGTAATTGCTCCAGCTAAAACTGGAAGAGAGAGGAGAAGTAGAATAGCTGTAATTTTTACAGCTCAAACGAATAAAGGTACTTTATCTATGTCTATTCCCCTCGGTCGCATATTAATAACGGTTGAAATAAAATTTACTGCCCCTAAAATTGAAGAAATTCCAGCTAAATGTAAACTAAAAATTGCTAAATCTACAGATGAACCTCTATGGGCTAAATTAGCAGCTAAGGGGGGATAGACAGTTCATCCTGTTCCAGCCCCATTTTCTACAATTCTTCTTCTAATTAAAAAGAATAATGATGGGGGTAAAAATCAGAATCTTATATTATTTATTCGAGGAAATGCTATATCAGGTGCGCCCAATATTAAAGGAATTAGTCAATTTCCAAATCCTCCAATTATAATTGGCATTACTATGAAAAAAATTATAATAAAAGCATGGGCTGTTACAATAACATTATAAATTTGATCATCACCAATTAATGAACCAGGAGATCCTAACTCTGTTCGAATCAATATTCTTAAAGATGTTCCTACTATTCTTGCTCAAGCCCCGAATAAAAAATATAAAGTTCCAATATTTTTGTGATTGGTTGAAAAAAATCACTTATTCGACGCAATGGCCGAGCTTAAGCAGTAAATTGTAAATTTACTTACGAGATTAATTTCTCTTTCGTCAAGTTTTATAGTCAAAAATGATTTTAAATTGCAAATTTAAAGGTGAATTTTAATTCTAAGGCTTAGAAACCTTAATCCTATTTTCAACTTTGAAGGTTGATAGTTTTTTTAACTTAAATCCTTAAAAATAGTTAAAAATTAATGTACAAATCAGTAATCCTGACAATGAAATAAAATTAATAAATAAAATTTTAAATTTTAGTTTATTTTTTATAATAAAAAATTCTTTGGTAGTAAATATTAGGGCAGAAAAAGTAATTCGTAAATAAAAAAATAATGTAATTAAAGTTAATAAAATTAATAAAATTCTTAAAAAATAAAATTCATTTATTACTAAATTATTAATGACTAATCATTTAGGAAAAAACCCTAATAAAGGTGGTAGTCCTCCTAAAGAAAAAAAATTTAGTATAAAAGTAAATTTTATAGATTTTGAAAATCTTAAAATTCTGTATAATTGATTTAAATAAAAAATTTCTAATTCTATTAAAATAATAACAATATTAAATGTAATAATTGAATAAATACAAAAATAAATAAATCAAATTATTTGAGAATGAAGTGTTCTGGCCAATATTCAACTTATATGATTAATAGAAGAATATGCTATAATTTTACGTAAACTAATTTGATTTAGTCCTAAAATTCCTCTTAAAGTTGTTGATAGTAAAATAATAAATAATAGAAATTTTCTTAAAAAACAATTATAATAAAGTAAAATTATTGGAGCAATTTTCTGTCATGTTAATATTAATAGGCCTAAATTTCAATTTAGTCCTTCCATTACTTCGGGGAATCAAGAATGAAAGGGAGCGGCCCCCAGCTTAGTTAAAAGAGCTGAATTTAAAATTAATATTAAAAATTGAAAGTTTTCTATAAAAAATTCTTTTAAATTTAATGATAGGAGAATTCCCATTAAAAGAATTCTGGAAGCCAAAGATTGAGTAATAAAATATTTTAAAGCAGATTCGGCCGGATAGAGATTTTCTTTATCTTTCAATAGGGGAATAATTGAAAGAAGATTAATTTCTAAGCCCATTCATATGCTTAATCAAGAGTAAGAAGAGATAGCAATTAAAGTTCCAATAATCATGGAAAAAAAAAATAAGATTTTATAAAAATTTCAGATTAAAAAAAGAAAGATTAATACTTTCATAAATGGGGTATGAGCCCATTAGCTTAAATTAGCTTATTTTTTTATATTTTAGTATATGATGTATAAAGATTTTTGATATCTGAGGAAATAGTTTAATTCTATTAAATATAAGAATAGGTGACAAAATCACTTTTTTAATTCTATCAAAATTATCCTTTAATCAGGCACTAAACT